TTCTTTTATCAACGGTTCCACCAATTGATATGTTTCCACAAATAATTGAAATTCAATTTCTTGCTCTGTATCTTCAATTTTTGGAAACTTATAAAGTTCTTCTGTTAAGCCCCGATCCATGAACCCACAAAATCCTTCAAATTGTATCTGATTCAACCCAGGTATTGTAGACATTTCCCCATTTTCATCCCCGAGCATTTTGAATTTCCCATTTCTCAAAAAAATCCCATTCTTTTCTCATTCTTCATCGAATCATACGAATCGATCTAATAATGATGGAATTGAATTTCTATTCTGTTTACTGAATCACATGAAATTTTATCTAACTCCATATACCATATAATATATGTGGAATGTATGAAATACGAAATGCGTATGAACGGAAGAAGAAAAATTATACTCAAATTTGAATTTATATTTATAACAAACAGATACGGAAAAGAATTGATAAATACCATTTAGCCGCATGGAGTTTTGTATAGAATATAAAAAAAAAAAATAATTCAATTTCTACCATTATTATGATATTACATATTCCAATCCGATTGAATACCAGAAAAATAAAAGGAATTCCTGATTTGATCTGTTCGTTGAGATAAAGACAAAATAATCATAAAATATATATATAGGGAGAGAGTTGATTTTTCTAGCGCTTAATTTTTTCATGGACTCCATTGTTCAAAAACCGATTCGCCGAGAAGATAGATGTTTTTACCCACTTTTTAGTTTTTTATTTTTTAGTAGAATATTTAGAATATGATTGAAGTGCGGACGAAAAGAGGGCTTATATTTATTAAACATGTGCAGATATAGCATTTCTATTTATATATGTCTTTCTTTTATTCCATTATAACGCTCTAGTGGAGACAAGACATGGCGTGCTCTATCAAAAATTCTATTTTTTCTTTTATTTTAATCTATTCAATGAAAAATTGAAACACGATAATTTCTTGCTGATTCCCTATGGACATCATATCTAGATAGATAAAATACCTCATTAGATAACTATAACTGTGTAACAACTTATGCTCTGGGGTTTACATAGAGTCATAATTGCTGTTATATTATTATAATATACTTGATACTTGAAATTCAGAAAGTTTTTTTTTATTGAAAAAAAATCAATACTGATTAGTTATGTATCCAGTTTTATTTTCTTATACCATTAGAAAAAGACAAGTGAAGAAGAATCGTCCATAAATTTGCAGTCAATAGTTAATAGTTAATGGTTCCAATTTATTTGTCCTGAATTTTGACTTTTGTAACTGAGAATCCACATTTTCTTTTTCAATAGAAATAGAAAAGAAAGGGAAAGTTTTTAGATATTGTGTGTCTTGAGATACTATAACCAATTGAAGGTATGGATCCGATCTAAAAATGAAAAATAAAAGGGGGATACTCTCATTTTTTTGTTTGTAGCCTTTTGGCGACATGGCCGAGCGGTAAGGCGGGGGACTGCAAATCCCTTATTCCCCAGTTCAAATCCGGGTGTCGCCTGATCAACAAAAAACTCGAAATCCTAACGTCTCCTAACGTCTAGGATTCAAGGAAAAACTAAAGTAGTGGAAGGGAATCAGTAAATCTTGATATGGGAGCCCCCCTTACTAATGAGGGCTACTAGAGGAGTCTTGAATTAGATTGGATAACGGGAGTGTCTAATTAACTAATGAATGGTTGTAGAAGGGTTGGAAGATACTTTGTATACAGACGGATGAAAGTCTCTGAGTGTTCAGGCATCCAATTAATATTAGATTGGATAGATAATTGGCTTTTACTTAATGAGGGACACCAAAAGAAAGAATAAGTCTTATTATTGATACATGTGAGTAACATTCTTTTGATACTTCCAAAAGTGTTACTGCGCATTTTGCTTGTGCTTAATGGTTCTCGATTTTACTCGAAATCATATAAGAGCTTGTTATAAGCGGATTTATTGAAGTGATTCATCAACGGTGGCGCGTCAGAATTCCCTTTTCTTTTTGACTCTGCGCCAGTAATTCCACTATTATTAGTGAACAATAATGGAAAAATTCCTTCATATTTGTTTCATATTCATAGAGATAGGGGACATAATACACATGGATATAGTAAGTCTTGCTTGGGCTGCTTTAATGGTAGTCTTTACATTTTCCCTTTCACTCGTAGTATGGGGAAGAAGTGGGCTTTAGGGGTACTCCTAATTGGGTTGAGGAATCAACCCGTATCAATTGTTTTCTAGATCGTTTTGCAAAGCCTTTTTTTAATTTTAACTATTTTATTAGTCTTTATTTCGAAATTCTTGGATTCTAGTGGAGTAATGTATTCTATGAATAACACCCTTTCAATCAAAATCAAACAAACATTTCAATAATCCCCATGTTCGTATTTCGAAAGTAAAAGGGATCCGGATGATAGGCAATTAAAAAAAAAAAGAATTCTTCCTAAATTTTCTATTTTGATGAACCAGCTCTTACCAGAGTTATAAATGGACAATGAGGGACAAGGAACCCCCTTTGTTTTCTGTATTTGCTTGTTTTTATTTCCCTCCCCCTTTACTGTTCAAAGAGAAAAAAAGTAGTTTTTTATTTAATAAGATCTTGCCTTAGTGTAGTCACATATTAGACACTTACCCCCCGTTTTATTTGAATTTCATTTATGAAATGCTTTATTGACTCATTTCATATCATGGATCAAAGAAGTTAAATTCAAAATCGGCAGGGTATACCCTTTTTTCGAAACGAAATACGAAGAAAAGTTACCATAGAACTCTTTGGATCATCTGTCGGTTGCTCAACGAATTATTTCTTTGGAATGTTCAAAAAAAAGATTACTTGGTTTTCTTTTTTTTTTTTAATTAATATATGCCTATTCCATTCCATTTTTCCTTCATTTCTGATTATTTTAATAGGAATCTCGGTATCCACCAAAAGAATCAAATCCATGAAATGAAAGAATTAGAAAATCGTAAGACTTGCCTTTCAATTATTTCAGATTAATTGAAATCAACACAAATAAAACACAAATAAAATAGATCAAGCGAAGAACTAAAATTGAGATACTATGTACAGTACATATATTTAATTGATATCGACATGTATGAAGATACGTATTGCGGATTCATCTATATTAAGCTTGTATCTTTATACATTACAATAATAGATATAGATAGTATGGTAGAAAGATTCATATTTTTTTTCTACCATACTATCGAGTTTTATAGGATACTGCTGATTCTAGTCCATTCATTTTATTTAAGACGTGATATTTGAATCCTTTTTTTCTTAACTCCTTGATAAAAAGTCAAGTTTCATTCAAATTAATCACTTTGACTGACAGTTTTTACGTATATTATAAGTAAAAAAGCGGTAGGAACTAGAATGAACAGCGCTGTAGCAATAAATGCGAGAATATTTACTTCCATAATTTCATTGTTTTTTTTACTTCGCAATAACTCGGGATTTAATCCCATAGAGATGATAAATTTGTCGCTTGTAAATTCAATGCAATGACTTACATTTCAATGACATCGAATCGGATCAATATCATGAATAACAATATCTAGGCTATCAAATCGATTCACCGTCGAGAATTGAATAGTATAACATAGGAAGATCTTTTATCCACACCGAATACAAAAAGTGATGCCTGGTCCAATCAAAAGAATTCCTTTCCCTTATTTATATATATTCTTTTCCACCCTTTCTTTTCGATAATCTACCGCCTTCCTTGTACAATCATCTGATGATGTATCATCAGACTGCTTTTCCACTTTCACCGTTTACAAATAGTTTACAAATAAACCCCAACAAAAAAGAGAAAGGAAAAAAGAAATAAAAAAAAAGATATCGTTGGGAATGAAATTCTGTCATTTGTATCCCCTTTGACAGAAAACGGAGGGATCAATTGATGTATTTTTTTAATTGTATCCGTCGGGACTGACGGGGCTCGAACCCGCAGCTTCCGCCTTGACAGGGCGGTGCTCTGACCAATTGAACTACAATCCCAGGGAAATAAAGAAAAGTGTACAGCATAGATAGTCTTATGATTTCATTCAAGCCATTTTCTATTTAGATTTTAGATTCGAATCGCCGGGTTGTAACAAACAAAGGCGCGAGTGATATATTGATATCCATACGGGTATGCACTTTGAGTGAGAGCGACGCGGATTACTAGTTACTAGGAATCCTTTCGTTATTGCCAAAAAAATCGATCAATAATCAATTTTAAAATGAAAAAAAAGAGTCTTCTTTTTTGTTTACTTTACTCTTTTTCTTTTCATTAAACTTTCTATTTAATGATCCTGATATGAATCTAGAGCGTTATCAAGGTCATAATTTTTGGGAACAACTAAATAAATAGAACAAATAAAAAACAAATAGCGGTAGGGATGGATATATCAGAAAATTGGACTTTTTTTATTCTTCCCTAATTTTTTTTGTTTGGCTTTTCTGGAAAACAAAATACAAAAAAACGGGCATTTTAGGTTATGGCGGATCAGCGAATTATTGGGCCGAGCTGGATTTGAACCAGCGTAGACATATTGCCAACGAATTTACAGTCCGTCCCCATTAACCGCTCGGGCATCGACCCAGGAAGAATCAATTCTAGGTTTATTGATAATCCATGATCAACTTCCTTTCGTAGTACCCTACCCCCAGGGGAAGTCGAATCCCCGCTGCCTCCTTGAAAGAGAGGTGTCCTGAACCGCTAGACGATGGGGGCATACTTGCCTGACCGCGACCATACTATGCTCATAGTATGAGCAGTTTTTTGAAATTGTCAATATAATGGAATGACTAGAGCCGAAAGCTTTTTCCATCTTTTATGATTTTCCATTTTTGATTCACGATTTATACTCAGTAAATCATTCATTTTAATCGCCACTCTATTCGATATAGAAATAAATTAGATAAATGCAATCTATTATATAAATATAATTCTAATATCTATTTTTCCACTTTCATTCATTGATTCACTCATTATTACGACGAGACAGGCATGTTTCTATCTCACACTAAGCC